AATAATAAGTCATAATTTATTGATTGATTGTATCATTAACCATTTCTTTATTTTGTTTGGTGCGAGGAACTTACCATGAATCCACTGATTTCCGCCGCTTCCGTTATTGCTGCTGGATTGGCCGTAGGGCTTGCTTCTATTGGACCTGGAGTTGGTCAAGGTACTGCTGCGGGCCAAGCTGTAGAAGGTATCGCGAGACAACCAGAGGCAGAGGGTAAAATACGAGGTACTTTATTGCTCAGTCTGGCTTTTATGGAAGCTTTAACAATTTATGGACTGGTCGTGGCATTAGCGCTTTTATTTGCGAATCCCTTTGTTTAATCCTAGAAATGTGAAAAATACGTATTTTTTTTTTTCTTATTTTATTGACTTGGGCGTGCCGCTTGCTTTTTCCAATTATATCAAGATTTCACTCCTACAATAACTTATTCGTTAAGATAATATCCCATGGGAAGGACTGATTGTAGGATGAGGAATTAGCGGATCCACTCGCTTTCTTCCTTCCTGTCCTTAGTCCAATTGAAACCCCCTTTTTTTGTTTTAGGAAGTGTTGCTATAAATGAGGTATTTCGCAATTGACATGAGACCTGAAACCTAATTCTAATAAGTATCTTTCTTATTTTATTGGGAACTCGTGAATTGAAATAAAAAAAAAAAAAAGAATTTCAAAATGGAATTTAAATATATTGAGTTTAGATTTCGAAATCAGGAAATTCATAACAAAAGAAATCAAATATTTAATATTAAAGGGTCGAAATGAGACAAAAATAACTCTTTTTATTTTGTTAGTCCTATCTATAAGAGGAGATCATATGAAAAATGTAACCGATTCTTTCGTTTCCTTGTGTCACTGGCCATCCGCCGGGAGTTTCGGATTTAATACCGATATTTTAGCAACAAATCCAATAAATCTAAGTGTAGTGCTTGGTGTATTGATCTTTTTTGGAAAGGGAGTGTGTGCGAGTTGTTTATTTCAAGAATATGCTGGATCCAACCAGCTGCACTTTTTTCTTTATAACTAGGAAAGGGAGGTGCACGATCTTGCGAATTACTTCTGAATAAATTCAGAAATCATATGTAAGAACCATAGCATTTCGTGACTCATTGGTAAATCCACTTTTATTCTCTATCAACCAATAATGTGGGAACATTAACATGGTTAAAGCTAAACCGTTTGAAGTCCAGGCGCAGCATGGTACTCTTTCTACCACTATGTTAGTACGAAGATGATTTCAAAACGAATAGTTGGTAATTTTTCTGATATAGAACACTCATATCGATAAAATAATTTGAAAAATTTACTGGAAAAATGGGTATCTCGCCCTTTTTTTATCCAATGCTGAATCGACGACCTATGTATAAAGTAAGAAGGATTTTTTGGATTTGAAGAAGAAGAAAAAAAATGAATATGAAATATTAATAAAAATGAAATATCAATAAAAAAAAACAACTTAACCTTGCTGACAATTACAGGTTTTTGTCTGGTCAAAAGAGTCCTCCGAATATTCTGGTCTTGGATCAGTGATCAGTTTCAATATTTTGGAATATGAACAGAGAAGAAAGGGTAGGCTCATTACATTAAAAAAAAAAAAGATATAAAGATATGGGAATGCCCCATAAGTAATTGAGCGTGAGAGCCAAATGAATCGAAAGATTCATGTTTGGTTCGGGAAGAGATCGTGGCAATTTTGAAATGAATGGGAAAATTTTCTACTTTCATTAAGTGATTTATTAGATAATCGAAAACAGAGGATCTTGAGTACTATTCGAAGTTCAGAAGAACTACGTGGAGGGGCCATTGAACAGCTGGAAAAAGCCCGGGCCCGCTTACGGAAAGTAGAAATGGAAGCGGATGAGTTTCGAGTGAATGGATATTCTGAGATAGAACGAGAAAAATGGAATTTGATTAATTCCACTTATAAGAATTTGGAACAATTAGAAAATTACAAAAATGAAACTATTCGTTTTGAACAACAAAGAGCAATTAATCAAGTCCGACAACGAGTTTTCCAACAAGCCTTACAAGGAGCTCTAGGAACTCTGAATAGTTGTTTGAACATGAACAGCGAATTACATTTACGCACCATCAGTGCTAATATTGGCATGTTTGGGGCGATGAAAGAAATAACGGATTAGTCCTTTTACTTACTGTAGGCATTATTTTTTTTCCTTTGCTTCCGAAAAAGAATTAAGAAACACTCATGGTAACCCTTCGAGCCGACGAAATTAGTAATATTATCCGTGAACGTATTGAACAATATAATATAGAAGTAAAGATTGTGAATACTGGCACCGTACTTCAAGTAGGCGACGGCATTGCTCGTATTCACGGTCTTGATGAAGTAATGGCAGGTGAATTAGTAGAATTTGAAGAGGGTACAATTGGCATTGCTCTGAATTTGGAATCAAACAATGTGGGTGTTGTATTAATGGGTGACGGTTTGATGATACAAGAGGGAAGTTCTGTAAAAGCAACAGGAAGAATTGCTCAGATACCAGT